ATATCCGAATCCGATGAATCAGCCCGGGTCGTTTTACTAATGGGATGTCCTAATACGTTACAAAATCTCGCTTTTGCCAATAATCGAATCAAAGAAATAAGTGGAACTCTTGTATCGAGTTTCTTCATAGCGTTATCTATTAGAAAAGTATTGTCCACCATTTGACTCCGTACTACTGAAGAATTTAGTCGCACACTTGAAAGATAGCCTAAAAAGTCGAGAGAATGCTTGGATAATTGGTTTATATAGCTCCTTTCCGGTTGAGACCCCGCAAAAAAATGACATTGACATAAATTAACAAGGTAAAATTTCCATTTATTCATCAGAAATGGCATATCTTTTGAAGCCAGAATGAATTTTCCTTGATATCTAACATAATGTGTGCAAGGATCCTTCAACAACCAAAGGATAACCTGAAAATAATTACGAAAGACTTCTGCAAGATGTTCTATTTTTCCATAGAAATGGATTCGCTCAAGAAGGACCCGAGAGGATGTTGACCATAAATGAGAATCTTGTTTACGTAGAAAAAGAAAAATAGATTCGTATTCCGACACATAAGAATTATATAGGAAGAAGAAAAATCTTGGATTACTTTGTGAAAAAATGTAAATGGATTTCTTTGGAGTAAGAAGACTATTCCAATTCCAATACTCATGGAGAACAAATCGTAATAAATGCAAAGAAGAAACATCTTTCACCCAGCATCGAAGGATTTGAACCAGGATTTCCAGATGGATCGGATAGGGTATTAGTACATCTAATACAGAACTTAAATGTGAAAATTTGTCCTCTAAAAAAGGAAATATTGAATGAATTGATCGTAAATTATGAGATTTGACTATTTCGGACCTTTCTAAAGAAGGTGCGAATCGGAGGGAAAATGGAATTTCCACAATGACTGAGAAACCCTCTGATATCATTTGATAATATAAATTCTTGTTGCATTTAAAAAATAGATTTTGGTTAGAATAATTAGTAGAAATAATCAAATGATTTTGTTGATCCATTCGAATAATTAAACGTTTTACAATTAGTAAACTATATTTTTTTTCATAACTGACATTTTGCAACAAAATAGATCTATTTAAACCATAATCATGGGAAAGCACATAACTATACTCCCTAAAGATAAGTGGGTATAGGAAGTCATGCTGCCTAGATGGATCTAGTTCTAAATATCTTTGGAATTTTTCTTTTTCCATTTGAAATTCAATTTGAACCGAAGGTAAAAGGTAGGGTTTTTGAGATTCTCAAATGATACATAGTGCGATACAGTCAAAGCAATAGTATTTATAGTAAGAAAAGACTAAATACCACGGCAAGAAATAAACTCATCAACGGACTCTCTATCCTCTCCTTTTCCATCTACTTGGTTTATGTTGATTAAAGGCTAAGAAGATGACTCAAAATCCTTTATTTTTTCAAGCCAATCGCTCTTTTGATTTTGGAACCAATTTCTTTATCAATATACTGCTTCTTATACACCTTCATCTCCACCCCCTAATGGTGAATAGCTAATAGTTAGGACTCATAAAAAAAAAAAGGATAATCCACTCAGGTAAAAAACCTTTCCCACATCAGGTACTAATGTATTTTTAACGTTTAATTAGAGTGGGAAATCATTCCAATTAAGATCCAATTAAGAACACAAGCTCGTTGCTTTTTTTCCTATAATTTGAGCCATAGTGCTCTATCCATTTATTCACTTGACCAAACTTTGAATGCATTTTTTTTTGCGCCAAGAATTCAAGAAAAAGTTTTGATCAAGCCGATAAGAAAAAAAAGAAAAAAATTCCTGGAATTATTCGTTGCTACGACATGCTGTTTTTTCCATTCATTCCTTTGTGGATCAGTCGCGATCTTCCCAACTCTACAGATAGTGTGGACGAATCAATTTCTTCATAGAAATGTGTAAAAGATGCTAGTCGCACTTAAAAGCCGAGTACTCTACCGTTGAGTTAGCAACCCTCCCGCCCCAAAAAACATAAAAATAATCAGGATGTGTAGATATAATCGGAATCCCAATAAAATAAAAAAGAAATTGAATTGCACGGCACAATCCAAATGTTAAACTAGCAAGAAAATGAAATATAAAACTTTCGAATTGATTCTGAACATAAAAATGAATGACTCAGATGCAAATACACTGAAATTCTTAAATAACAATATTAAAAAATCGAAATTGATAGGTCATTTCTTGTCACGTATGTTATCTATTGAATATTGAATAAAGTACAAAAACAAAAACCTATAGAAGGGAGAAAGATCGATTTAACCACACACAATGAATTATATTTGTTTGCTACCCTGTTGTCAATATGAGTGTGAATGTTGAAAAAAAAAAAGAAACTTGAACAGAATACAATGAAGAAAGCAAAAAAAATTATTAATAATTAATAAAATAAAAAAATAAAGAAAATTATTTAAATCAAATTTAAATAATAATAAAATATGGATAAGATTAGAGAATTAAGATATATAATTAACAAACACAAGCCTAAGACTTGTGTTTATTGGACTTGTGTTAAATTAAACAGGGGTAGACCAAGTTATATATAAATCATCCAACCCCTCTTTTTTGTATTGCATTAGTTGAATTTGCTTTTATTAAGGCAGAATTGTGTAAATGTAAAAACCCCGATTTCTTTGAAATGTCCTGAACTGTTTCTGTAGGTTGAGCACCCTTTTCAAGGAAATATAGAATGTCAGGAAAATTTAAATAGGTATGATCATTTATTGGATCATAAAAACCAACCTTACGAAGAGGTTTTCCTTCTCTTCGGGATCGAACATCAATTGCAACGATTCGATAAATAGTTCGTTGCTTTCGACCACACCGTCTCAAACGAAGTTTGAGCATATTCCTCCTTTAGTTTTAATTCGTTTTAATATGTAATTAATTCCCTTTTTTAATATGTAATTAATTCCCTTATGGAATCATGAATAGTTGTTGGTTAAGGTGATACTATCTATATCCATTTTTTTAGTAATCCAGTCCAGATTTTTGACTTCTATATCTATAATATATATATATATGAATTATTTTTTGTTTACATATGTAATTAGATTAGTAATTAGTGTAATTAGATTAGTAATTAGAGTAATTAGATTAAAAGAGATAAGAGGATTGAAATGGAGCTTTTCCATTTACGATTGATCGCTATATACTTCTCCGAGTAAGCATATGAGGGTTGGGGTTTCTAAATCAAAGAATAAGGCAAAGAAAAAGCATACTATTTTACTGGATGCTAGACTCTACTCTCTTGTATAGGTACAAAACAAAGCAAAACAAAAGAAGTACAGATTAAGCCATTCGTCCTATTTTTTACCCTACCCTAGTAAATTAATAGTAAATTAATCGACTTAATCCTCTTGCTTAATCACCTTGATTGAGTTCAATTAGTACTCTTAGTATTATAATTCAATTCAGAAATCCAAAAAAAGTTTATAATTGGACTGCATCATTATCATTTAATGGATCGGGAATCGGAGGCACTTTCATATTTCGATTTAAAGTGCATAATTGAAAACACAAATAGATGAGGGCGTAAGCTTTGTTTTTCTAAAAAACGAACAGAAATATGAATTATCAAGGAGCTGGGCATGGGATGAAAAGAGCATCTGGCTTTTTTTTGATTTCAAAAAGATTTTGATCCATGTTCTTATCTTTCTAGGATCAAAAATAGATTCAATTGCATCACTGTCTATTTGATTTGAACTCAATCCAATCAATTTATGCAAAATATGATTCAAAGAAGAATCACTTTAAATAAGTCAAAAATGAAAATGAAGAAGAATCACATCTATTAGAATCTTAAAGATAAAATGAATTAGAATCTTAAATTAAACAGAAAGTTGTTCAAAAATCAAAAAGACAATCCTTTTTTCTTCTCATATACTGAAAAAAAAGATTCTATATACCGAGAATACCTATTCTCATAGAAATAATATAATGGGTATGCTCTGGGACGGAAGGATTCGAACCTCCGAATAGCGGGACCAAAACCCGTTGCCTTACCACTTGGCCACGCCCCATATTCGATTTCTATTCGTTACTACTAAACACTAATATTAGTATTGGTTGTTCGTCAATTCCAGTCAAAAAGATCTCTGAACTAGATTCTTCATAAGATTTTGATACATGTAGATATAAAATTAAACTGAATTTATTGATCATAATATATAATTCAATTAAGATATTGGATGAAAGTACGATTTCTTCTATTCTTTCTTTATTTTTTTTTTTTTTTTTTTGAGAGAATTGAATGAAGGTTTTTTGATTGGTCTACCCTACTTTAAATTGTTTAATTTATTATTCATTTTAAAATGAATAATAAATTAAAAACTCAATAAAAAAAAAGATACAATTATCTTTCTATTTTTAAGAAAAAAATTTGTTATGCTTAATATCTTTAGTTTGATCTGGATCTGTTTTAATTCTCTCCTTTATTCAAGCAGTTTTCTCTTCGCTAAATTGCCTGAGGCCTACGCTTTTTTGAAGCCAATCATAGATGTTATGCCAGTCATACCTGTGCTCTTTCTTCTCTTAGCCTTTGTTTGGCAAGCTGCTGTCAGTTTTCGATAAGATCTTAAATACTGTTCTAACCTTCCAAAATTCATGATTTATTCACGAAAAAAAAATCATAACAATTGATAAGATCAGATAAGTCGTAACAGTCTGAATCCTCAAGTCAACGATCGAGATTCCTGTATAGCCACGACAAATCTGTATCCACAGATTTCCTCATTCTTCACTTTTTTCCATTGAAAGAACTTATTCGATTAGTCTATATATTATTAGAATATTTTATCATATATACTAGAATAGAATATTCTACTTAGAGTCCCCCATAATATCTAATTGTCGGTATGAAATAAAATAAATAAAATTTTTTATAATGAAGGACTCGACAAAATTTTACAAATGCATTGCTGAAATGGAATCTTTTTTCTATTTCTATAAAGCACTTGATTTCTTGGTGTCAAAATAGAATATGTGTTCTAAAAATCGAGAATCTATTCTCTTCCCCCCAAAAAAAAGAATCTTGGAGATTGTGTAATGCTTACTCTCAAACTTTTTGTTTACACGGTAGTGATATTCTTTGTTTCTCTCTTCATCTTCGGATTCCTATCTAATGATCCAGGACGAAATCCCGGACGCGAAGAATAAAAAAATTGTTTTTTTGCTTGATTTTGAAATGTTCTTAGGATTTTATCTGTTTCACACCCTGAACTCTAAAAATGAAAATAAAAATTATAATACTTAAATAATACTTAATATAATACTTAATAAGACTATATACTTAATAAGACTATAATATATATATATATATGATATATATATGAAAAAACAAAAAAGAAAAACAAAAACCAAGAGGGTTTGACAAATTCGAAAGAGAATTCAAATATCAAGACCAAGTTATCAACGTAACAGAAATGGAAAGAGAGGGATTCGAACCCTCGGTACGAAGAACTCGTACAACGAATTAGCAATCCGACGCTTTAGTCCACTCAGCCATCTCTCCTAATTACAATTAATTGAATTCATTTCAGTATCGAATTAATATTAATTAAAGAATTAATAAAACAAATTCCTAAGCGAAAGTTCAATAATTAATATTAACTATATAAAAAAAAGAGTTATATTGTTATATTATAGATATAAAATAAAAATATGTAATAAAGTTTTATCAAATATCTAACTTTTATCGGCAATTCAATTTAGATAAAAGTTAGATAAAGTAAGTGCTCAAAAAAGACATCTCCAACCCAATATTCCAATCAATACAGACTCAATATACAATCTATATATCTAGATATATTATTATAGACTCTATTTTTTTTTTTTTACTTACTTTACTTTTTCTTTTTACTGGACACAAAAAAATCTAAAAAGACTGTGGTTTCTTGAACAATAAATTCTTATGTTATAAATTTGTTATAAATTCATTAGTTTTGGACAGTAACCTCTGTCAACAAAAAACCCTCTCGAAAAAGAAAGCCTTTTTTTCGTTTTTTGAGTTAGTTGAATGAGTTTTCTTTTCCTAAGCCCACTATGTGTACTGACAAAAAAATAGATCAATGCTCTCGTTTTCATGAGTCGTTTTTAATCCTATATTGATTCCGACCAATTACTTTGCTCGACAAAAGACCTTTTCTAGAAGATAATGGCATCATAGCGGGTATAGTTTAGTGGTAAAAGTGTGATTCGTTCTAGTAATCCCCTTAAGAGTTAAGGGATCCCTCGGTTGGATTAATATTCCGATCAAAAACTTTATTTCTTAAAAGGATTTAATCCTTCCCCTTTCAATAAAAGATTCGAAGAAGAATATACATTCTCGTGATTTGTATCCAAGAATCAACTATAACTTCATAAACATAAATTGGATTATGAAATTACGAAACATAATTTTTGAATTGGATGAATATATTCAATTGAATGAGTATGAGTAAAGGATCCATGGATAAATATAGAAAAGTTTCTTTCTAATCGTAACTAAATCTTCGATTTTTTTTGTCGAGAAAGGATTGAAGCGAAATAGCTATTAAAAGGTGACTTTGGTTTACTAAAGACATCCATTTTTTTTGAGTATTATTAGCCCGGCGGAAACAAAAGACTTTTCCTAAGGATTCTTTCAAATAGAAATAGAGAACGAAGTAACTAGAAAAATTGTTCAAATTCCCCTCTTCTAGAGGGATCATCTAGAAAGCACATTCTTTTGAATGCAGTAAGAGAGAAAGCTGACATAGATATTATGGGTCCAAGTTAAAGAAGTTAACTTTCCTTTGTATTTTCTCTTAAATTTTTATTAATAACAATTTGATTGTTTTTTCTTTTTTTTTTGTTCACGTCTTATATCCGAAAATTTCTCGATAGTCCATAAAGGAGCCGAATGAAACAAAAGTTTCATGTTTGGTTTTGAATTAGAGACGTTAAGATGAATCAACGTCGACTATAACCCCTAGCCTTCCAAGCTAACGATGCGGGTTCGATTCCCGCTACCCGCTCTATAGATTATTATAGACTCTATAAATGGAGTCGATATAGGATTAGGATCCATTTGGCTCGAATAGAATAAAAACAGATAGAATATAGAATAAAGTAAAATAAGAAGAATTTTTTTATTATTTGTAATAAAATTCCATTAAAATTCAATATAAAAAAAAGGTAAGATCCTATATTTTATTACTAAATTATTACTAAAACGAATTACATTCTTATTCTTTTCTATTCTTATATTTATTTATTTATTATTTATTCTATTTTCGTTTTCATTTTTAATCATAAATTTCATAATAAAATAGAATAAATTTTGAAGAATTAATACATCATTGAATTAAATAATTGAATTAAATAGGCCATTCTAAAAATTATCTCGAACCCCCCTTTTTTCTTTTTATTCAAAGTAAAGTAAAAATTTTATTCAAAGTAAAGTAAAAATGAGCAAAAAAATTGGAATGAAAGGCGTCCATTGTCTAATGGATAGGACAGAGGTC